TAATTCTTTTAGTTGCTTTGATAGGTGCAATTGCTGTGGCCCGTCAGTAATAAATCTTTATAACTAGCACTAGTAATTCAAATTAAACTTTTTTCTGTGTTATCACATCCCTTTCCCTTCAATTATATTTGAAGACTGTTCATGTATAAAATACAAATTATTTTATTCGCTCTATTACCAATATATTCCTTTGTTCTGTACTTGTTACATTTTAGTCAATCGAATTCGTTGAATTACTGTTCATATTGAAATGAATCGAAATTGGTAAGGAGTTGGTCAATGATGCTCGAACATGCCCTTGTTTTGAGTGCCTATTTATTTTCTATCGGTATCTATGGATTGATCACGAGTCGAAATATGGTTAGGGCTCTTATGTGTCTTGAACTTATACTGAATGCGGTGAATATAAATTTTGTAACATTTTCTGATTTTTTTGATAGTCGCCAATTAAAAGGAAATATTTTCTCAATTTTTGTTATAGCTATTGCGGCCGCTGAAGCAGCTATTGGACCGGCTATTGTTTCGTCAATTTATCGTAACAGAAAATCAACTCGTATCAATCAATCGACTTTGTTGAATAAATAGTATTAATCATAGAAATTATAATATGCATCAATTCGAATTAGCATCTATGATTCGTAACCTAGATCATGTTTGTGAAAACGTAAGAAATCAAAGTATCTTGGTCCTCTTTTATGAATCGTTCCAGAAGTAGGAAGTAGATTGATTAGAAAAATTCTGGTAAATCATTGATTCATCTGGTGTCTAAATATATTATTCATTTACAAGTTTACTAGATCGAAATTTATGACGTTCAAAAATTTATAGATCCAATGTCACATTCAGTAAAGATTTATGATACATGTATAGGATGTACTCAATGTGTCCGAGCATGCCCCACGGATGTATTAGAAATGATACCTTGGGACGGATGTAAAGCTAAGCAAATTGCTTCTGCTCCAAGAACAGAGGACTGCGTTGGTTGTAAGAGATGTGAATCCGCCTGTCCAACGGATTTCTTGAGTGTTCGAGTTTATTTATGGCATGAAACAACTCGAAGCATGGGTCTAGCTTATTGATACGTTACAGAAACCCCACTTGAATACATTTTTTTATTTTTTTTTTTACCGACAAAAACCCGTACTCGAATTTTATTTTGAGTACGGGTTTTTCTGGTCCAAGTGCATTTTGTCTTTACCACGAATTATTTTCCTTGGTTAACAATAATTGTAGTTTTTCCGATATCCGCAGGTTCTTTAATTTTCTTTCTCCCTAATAGAGGAAATAAGGTAACTAAATGGTATACTTTATGTATATGTGTCTTAGAACTCCTTCTAACGGCCTATGCATTCTGTTATCATTTCCAATTGGACGATCCATTAATCCAACTCGCGGAGGATTATAAATGGATCAACTTTTTTGATTTTTACTGGAGATTGGGAATAGATGGACTTTCTATAGGACCTATTTTACTGACAGGATTTATCACCACTTTAGCTACTTTAGCGGCTTGGCCAGTTACTCGAGATTCCCGATTATTCCATTTTCTGATGTTAGCAATGTACAGCGGTCAAATAGGATCATTTTCTTCTCGAGACCTTTTGCTTTTTTTCATCATGTGGGAGTTAGAATTAATTCCCGTTTATCTACTTCTAGCCATGTGGGGGGGAAAGAAACGGCTGTATTCGGCTACAAAATTTATTTTGTATACTGCAGGAAGTTCTGTTTTTCTATTAATAGGGGTTCTGGGTATCGGTTTATATGGTTCCAATGAACCAACATTAAATTTTGAAACATTGGCTAATCAATCGTATCCCGTGGCACTAGAAATAATATTCTATATTGGATTTTTTATTGCTTTTGCTGTCAAATCACCGATTATACCCTTACATACATGGTTACCAGACACCCATGGAGAGGCACATTACAGTACTTGTATGCTTCTAGCCGGAATCTTATTAAAAATGGGAGCATATGGATTGGTTAGAATCAATATGGAATTATTGCCCCACGCTCATTCTATATTTTCTCCCTGGTTGATGATAGTAGGCACAATTCAAATAATCTATGCAGCTTTAACGTCTCCTGGTCAACGTAATTTAAAAAAGAGAATAGCCTATTCTTCTGTATCTCATATGGGTTTCATAATTATAGGCATTGGTTCTATAACCGATACGGGCCTTAATGGATCCATTTTACAAATAATCTCTCATGGATTTATTGGCACTCTGCTTTTTTTCTTGGCAGGAACAAGTTATGATAGAATACGTCTTGTTTATCTTGACGAAATGGGTGGAATGGCTATCCCAATTCCAAAAATATTCACGATGTTCAGTATCTTATCGATGGCTTCCCTTGCATTACCGGGCATGAGTGGTTTTTTTGCAGAATTGATAGTATTTTTTGGAATAATTACCAGTCAAAAATATCTTTTAATGCCAAAAATACTAATGACTTTTGTAATGGCAATTGGAATGATATTAACTCCTATTTATTCATTATCTATGCTACGCCAGATGTTTTATGGATACAAGCTATTTAATGCTCCAAACTATTATTTTTTTGATTCTGGACCGCGAGAGTTATTTGTTTCGATCTCTATCCTTCTACCCGTAATAGGTATTGGTATTTATCCGGATTTCGTTCTTTCACTATCAGTTGACAAGATTGAAGCTATTCTATCTAATTATTTTTCGAGATAGTTTTCATGAATAAAACAAAAAATAAAAAAGTAAGAATTCTATGATTTTCAAAATTGTTCGTTGTACAATGAACAACGGAGTCTTTGTTTAAATTTAAGTAAAAAAAAAAAATGAATTGGAATTGTAAACAGATGTGTTTGGCATTTGTGAGAACCCGTTGAATCAAGTAGTGTAGTGATTCAACGGGTTCTCGACGGCTTACACGAAGTTTATATAATATATACGCTGCCCCATTTTTGTATTCGTCAGACCCTTTCTTCAATTCAATTAGATGTTAATTTAATGTAAATGAACCATAACTATGTAGCCCTATTCCTAATAGATTAACCCCAAAATAGCATATCCAAATTAGAAGAAAACCTATAGAAGCCACAATTGCGGAATTTACGCCGTCCAAATTTATATTTGTTCGAGTATGTAAATAAATCGCGAATATGGTCCAAGTAATAAATGCCCAAGTTTCCTTTGGGTCCCAATTCCAATATGATCCCCATGCCTCATTAGCCCATACCGATCCCGAAAGAATACCTATGGTTAAAAAGATAAACCCTAGGCTAATAATACGATAACTCAAATAATCTAATTGTTGAATCAATTGAGACCTGTAATAATTTCTAGAAAACAAAAAAGAAGTATTTAGTAAAAGATTGCGTCTTTCATTCATGTATTGGATCTCGCCAATGGAAAATGATTCATTTAAGAAATTTTTGCTTTTACCAAAAAGCCTTAGGACTTTTCGAAATGTAATGACTAGAATAGCTACTGAAAATAATGATCCGCATAAAAGAGCTGCATAACCCAATACCATCATACTTACGTGCATTATTAACCACTGGGATTGGAGAGCAGGCACTAATATTGCGGATTGATGTATTTCGGTTAAAAGACCTGAAGTAGCAAAGCCTTGGGTAAAAATAGCACTTGGCGCGGTTATTGCGCTTAAATAATTTTTTTCTTTTTTAAAATACGGAACCATATGAATAATGGAGAAACTCCATGAAAGAAAGATTAATGATTCATATAAATCACTTAATGGGAAATGCCCCGAATAAATCCAACGAGTGACTAATAATCCTGTTATAGAGAAAAAGTTAGCTATCATGCCCTTTTCTGACGAATCATATAGTTCTACGATTTCATCGACTAATAAGGTTATCAAATGAATTGTAATTCCAATTGAAACGACAGAAAAAGATATATGAGTTAATATATGCTCTAAAGTTGAAAATATCATAATTTTTTTTTTAAGTGTGAAGTGTGAAGGTCCCTGTCCCTCAATTCTATAGAATTGAAATCACGAATTGAATTCATTATAGGACTTATTGTATCTCTTTTAGAAGATGCTATGCCGCCACTCGGACTCGAACCGAGATGCTCTAGCACTGCTTCCTAAGAGCAGCGTGTCTACCGATTTCACCATGGCGGCTTGTTCGAAATCATAATAACCTATTTTTATTCAATCGTCGAGATTGAAAGAGTCAATTCAATGCAATATTTTTTAGGAAAGATTCAAATTGATGAAAAAAAAAATAAAAATTAAATAAGGGATTTGAACGTTCCAATACTAATTATTATTTTATAAATAAAATTCATAAATAAAAGAAAGGTGTCCGTTTTTTTTTATTTAATATTTAATTTCACTTTAACAACGAGGATTTTCGTGCTGGAACTCTTGTAACTAAATGGTTCTGACTTCAATCTATGGGTTTATGTAAATATTTGCATAGCGTTGTATAGATAATTTGTGTTACTGTTAGGATTTAGTAAAACAATTCGGTATTGGGCCGGGCATATCATATAACAAAAAAAAATATGATTTCTATCGTAATCGTATCGTACTTCAAGAAATTCTTTCTAAATTAGAATTAGAAAGATATGTGTAGAAAGATATGTGGGCAGTCTTCCCCTCGCAACATACAAAATTCATACATTGTATATAGAAAAAAAGGGGTTTTACAAATTGGGTTGAAAGTAAAGGATATATATAGCGATTCGGAGAAATAATGATTCAGTAAAGTTACAAAACAAATTTAATTTTAAGCTTAATCAACTAGTTTCAACGACCCATTTATTTTGACTACAAATTCTATAGTATGGTATATAAAAAAAATTTTATTTATTATTGTGACAAGTGAGTCGATGGGGAAAATAAGGATCCCCATCCCGGAAATGAGAAAACATATTAAAAAAAAAGTGAAACCTTGTATTTTTTCTTTATTCTTTTTTTCAAAGAAAAAAGTACCATTTTTAGAATTCAGTAGACAAAAGAATTATTATTCTACATACCGTAAGAGCTAA